CCTCGGTAAACAAAAGCCTACATAGCAGTTCCAATGCTACGCCTTGAACCGCTCGGCCATCTCTCCTACATAATGATTATGAATCAAAAACCAAGTGAATAGTGAGTTCTTCATATTTCATTCTAGATTATTGGATTGGATAAGTATGACCAATCCATTTTAACTATATATTTGAACTATATATTACAAAATATTATAAATCAAAATAGAAAATTTTTCATCAAAGTAAAGAAAGATCTTTCGAGACCTCAAGACAATTATTTTTTTACGAAATTTTTTTATTTGTAATTTTGAAAATGAAAAGGGGGTTTGTGTTTGCAAAAACGACTCCTACTAGAAATTCGATTCGAATCCATTAAATCAATGAATTAGAACGAATCAACTGATTAATAGGTCTAGATTTTTTAGACTAGGGTTAATGGATACCTTTCTATCATAATTCTATATAGACTACGATTCCATACCTTACAAATTCTCAAATTTCTTTCCGACTTTAGAATTCTCAACAACAAACCCCTTCCCTCACCCCTCTATTCTAGATTGATAAAACATTTTGTATAGTGGATTGTATACCTGCTATGTACATAACATAAAAAAGAGGTGGTTATTCTATTTTCATCATAGAATGATTTTTTCCTCTTTGTATCATAATTCAATACAAATTTCTCGAGTTATTTGAATCTGTAACTTCAACGAAATCGGAATAGTTCGCTTCGTTGGTATACTACTACATTAGGATGAAATCGAACCGGGTTGGACCTTTTCTTATTGATTCCTATAAAAAAGGAACAATTGGAATAAAAAGCCCATAATCTTTTTTTTTTCAAATCAATCTATTTTTATGTTATTTCGTACTGTACAATTCTTTTCTTTGTGGGATCATTTTCCCCCGAGAGGGAATGAGAAGAATTCTAAAATGGATTGCTAGCTATGCCTAGATCGCGGATAAATGGAAATTTTATTGATAAGACCTTTTCAATTGTAGCCAATATCTTATTGCAAATAATTCCGACAACTTCAGGAGAAAAGGAGGCATTTACCTATTACAGAGATGGTGTGATTTGATTCTTTTTTTTCTCTTGGTCTTACGAGAAAGACATGTGATTCGGAAAAATTTTTGAAATAAATCTACGCTTGTTGAAGGTGAAGTTTGGAAATAGAACAATTCCTTCTGTCGTGTATCCTCGATTAATGCAACCTCAGATGCTATGTTTCAATCTTAGATTCTAGTATTGAGCGAAAGGTTATATCTAGAGGTTCTGTATTATGGGGCAATCCTACTCCACTACACTAGTACCAACGGACAGCATAAGGGAAGAAGCACTACACCTAGGAATCAACAACACGAAAACCTTGTTAGAAATGACCCCTTTCCTTATTGGGCTCGGGACTAAAAGAATGGTTGGGACAACAAACATCCATCTCGTTCGTACTTTGGATACCAATATAACCATCGAAGGTTGTTTGAAGTGACTAATTCCTGGAAATTAGGAGGCGTTGAAAACAAAGAAATTGCTCGAGTTCTCATTTCTATCTAGTTATCTAGTCTCAACACCCTTGATATTAAGAAAAGATCTCTTGCAGGAAGGTTGGCTAGAGATTTCTTGTAAAAACACTAGCCCTGCTCAGTCCATAATGAGAATATTTTCATCTTTTTGATTTCATGTATATTCTCCTTATGCACATAAGGGAGGAGCCGTATGAGGTGAAAATCTCACGTACGGTTTTGGAACGGAGATTCTTTTAATTGAATGGCGACCGTAACGGATGTCAGCTCAATCCGAAGGAAATTATGCAGAAGCTTTACAGAATTATTATGAAGCTATGCGACTAGAAATTGATCCTTATGATCGAAGTTATATACTCTATAATATAGGTCTTATCCATACAAGTAATGGAGAACATACGAAAGCTTTGGAATATTATTTTCGAGCACTAGAACGAAATCCATTCTTACCACAAGCTTTTAATAATATGGCCGTGATCTGTCATTACGTGCGACTATCTTCACTATAGAAGTAAAAAAAGAAAAACAAAAAAAGGCTTTCTACATATACATCGTCTAAAACAACGATTTTTATCAGCTGTAGCAAAGAAAAAAACTTTATATTCATAAAAGTTGAAATATGAAGAAAATAAATAGATATACCTAGCTACTTTTTCTATGGATAAAAAAAGAATCTAATTGGTAAGGGAAGCACCGTAAAGATCAATTGGCGAAATTTGGGGCCAATACAATAATAACTGCGTACTTATGTCATGATGGTAGATATACTTATCTCGTGATGTGAGATAAAATAGGAATCCACTTATGTAATAGAGTTGATCCACTAAAGTCTTGAGCAGCGGTGTAGGATCAGATCCCAAAGATAGTAAGTTTTTCTTTCTTAGGAAAGAAAGTATTTTTCAAAGATTCTATATAAATTTATATACGAAACCAAGATAGTTACCTTTCAGAAAATCGAATGATAGGGGAATTTTTTCTTCTGAAGGTGGGAAA